TCAAATTAAAAAGAAGTAAGTTGCTTGGGATAAACCAAGGTTTCTCTTTATATTTATGATAAAGTATTAAAAACTCTGGAAATAAAAAAACTTTCGGATTCGATATGAGGTGATTTAAGATTAAGAATTTTTCATTCATTCCCATCCAATCAAAAGACACCCCCATCCAATCAAAAAAGACCTTTTTATAATTGATTTCGGAATTTGATTTAATTAGAAGATAAAAAAGACCATTATTATGAGAATTCTCCGTTATTTGGTCCTTATTAGGTTCAACCGCCTCTTGTTTTCCTTTGATATTTGGATTTTCACTCTGAATATTTGTATTAAATTTCCAACCCAAATATTTTCTATCTGTATTTTTTTCCATATATATAATATCACTTTTTTCTAGATAATTCTTGATAGGAATATTATTGAGTATGTTAAAAAAAGTTTCTTTATTTTTGGTGGAATTTTCTTGCTTCTTTATTGTTTCTAATGATGATCTATAAATATCAGACTTATTCTTAGTTTCAGAATTCATATATTTATATGAGAAAAGATCATATCTATAGTTTTTTTGAAAATTCTCCTCTTTATTTGGTAATAAATATACTTTCAAATTTTGTTTTTTTTTGTAATCCAATAATGGGTCTTTTTCATAGGAATACCTTTTCTTTAAATCATCATTTTGAGACATATGGCATTGATTTATTTGATTTCGCCATTTTTGTGGGACTAATGTAGACCATGTAATCTGAGATAAATCATATTGATAATGACTTCTTAACCAGTTTTTCCATGGATTCTTTTCATAATTTGAAAGTTTGTTATGTCTTACTTTGGAATCAAATATTCCTTGTGTTCCAAAAAAATCCTTTATTTCATTCTTAAGAAAAAAAGATGGTCCATTATATTGAAGAATAGACCTTAACTTATTGAAGTTAATAACTTGGGTTTGTGATAATTTTAAAAATACATATTTTTGTGACAAGTAAGAAAAATCAAAAAAAATATGTGGCTTCTGCTTACTATTTCTAAGATTATCAAAAGCCTTTTTTATCGTCATAGGCGAAATGAAGTCAATTTGATTTTGTTTTTTTTTATTAATTCTTTCTTTATCTTTATTTATTTCATTATTGTCAATGTATTTTTCAAGAATTTTTTTTGTTGATTCCATAAAAAGTTGTAGAGAAATTCTGCGCATATTAATTATACATAAAAAGATATCTACGTATATTTTTTCAATGCAAAATTGAAATATTAATTCAATATTTTTTCTTTTTAATATTTTCCAAATTTTTGGGGGTGATTCTCGATTATTCTTTTTATTTTTTTTCATTATTTCTATTTGATTTCTTATTGTGTTTCTTCTATCAATTCTATGTTTAATCTCTTCTTTTGCCTGTGAATAATCTCTAGATTTATTTTGACTAAATGATTCATGAATTATCTGAGTGCTGATTATCGAATCCTTTTCTGTTTGAGTTTCACTTGATTCATATATTTCTCTCGGTATAAATAATGGAATTTTCTTTCCTTTTAAAAGTATTTGTTTTAAAAATAAAAATGCTTTTTCTTGTTGCTTTGTTATTTTTTTTAAAACTCTTTGAACTCTAAAATTAAAATTTCTTATTTCGACTTTGTAGTCTATATCTTTAAAAACGGGTTCAAAAAAGGAAGGTGTTTTTCGAGGAGGACCAAAAGGATATTCTGTTTCCATTCCCAAAACTGTTAAAAAACAAGAATCAAAATCATCTTGTTGCTTTCGATCTCTATCAGAGAGTCGTAGCTTAGATCCGTGCCACGGTTTCAAATGAAAAGGATATAAGATTTTGATCTGAAAACCTTCTATTAACCAATTTTTAGGAAATTCTGTTTTGGAGAATTGAAGACCATTATAGCTGCACTTTAAATAAATTTCTCTATTCCAATCTTGGAAATCCTCATACCATTCCGGAGATTGCCCTAATAAAATACGGCCAATATTCTTAGCTATTATCAATAAGGGTAATTTAATATACCTTCTAAAAATTGATTGTGCTAGTAACAGAATACTTCTTGTTTTTTGTGCATATGGAATGTTTTCCCAGAATTCCATTGCGTCTTCCTGGTTGTTTTTTTTTATTTGGAATTGTTGATCTAAAATTTCAAATTCTGACTTTTTACCCAACCAATCTCTAATATTAAAAAAAAGCTTCATTATGTCGGATATAGGAAAAGGAAAATCTTCCATTTTTTCCAAAAAAAGAGGGGAATGGGGATTTCCTTGAGACGGTCCCCAAATAACCATTTTACGCCTTTGAGTGCGCATAGATCCTTTGATTACGGCTCGACGAAAATCTGGTTCTTCCAAATAACTTATAAAACCCGAATCTCTATTAAATTTTGTATAAAGATTATAAGTCTTGAAATTAGATTTCTTAAAACTTCGGTTGGAACGAGTTAAAAAAGCTATACGTTTAAATTTTCTTGTTCGAAGCTGGTGATCCAGCCCTTGCATTATGCCTTGTTCTTT